ATAAATCCGAGTCTTAAGTCATTTTTTTGCTAGGGCTTCGTAGTTCTTATGAACCTAACTCATTGAAATTCCATCCAGTAAAACGGAAGAATTATAAATTTCCAAAATAATAGATAGGAATATCGCAAATAAAGCCATTGCGACTCCCATAAGTGGCGTAGTCCCCCAGCCCGGAGCCACTTTACCATATTCCGAATTCAATGGTTTCAATAAATTCCCTACGGTAGTTTGTCTTGGCCTAGATCTAGAACTACCCTCAACGGTTTGTGTAGCCATAAATCCTATTTAATCATTGGTTGAGATCTGTTGACTTTGTATACCATTCCGTTGTAGTTGTAAATAAACGATCTTATCGTAGATCCATTGTGATCTTGAAATTATCTAAAAATGGAAACAGCAACCCTAGTCGCCATCTTCATATCTGGTTTACTTGTAAGCTTTACGGGGTACGCCTTATATACCGCTTTTGGGCAACCCTCTCAACAACTAAGAGATCCATTCGAGGAACACGGGGACTAGACTAGTTGAAGTAATGAGCCTCCCGATATGGGAGACTCATTACTTCAGTTGATATAATGAAAAATCATTTCATTTTTTTAGTCGGAACCTTAGGCGGTTCTCGAAAAAAGATAGCGAAAAAAATTATCCCTAAAGTCGAGACTAAAAGGAATGTATAAACCAATGCTTCCATAGATTCGATCGTGGTTTACAATTATAGCTTTCACACCTATTCGTTTGAGTGGAATCATTTACCATACCATATAAAAGGGGGGAACGAATCAAAGAAAAGAAGGTGATTCAAGTCAATATTTCTCGGGTACCTTATTCAAATTCAAATAAAAAAAAAAATAGAGGCAAAAGATACCAGAACAATCTTGTATCAAACTACTTGTCTCCTTGTAGTTGGATCCCCAAGTTTTTGGAATGCTCCAAATTCTACTTGAGCATCCAAATCTGGATCAATACCAGCAAAAACATCTCTGAATAAGGTTCTAGCGCCATGCCAAATGTGTCCGAAAAAGAAGAGCAAAGCAAACGTAGCATGCCCAAAAGTGAACCAACCCCTTGGACTGCTACGAAAAACACCATCGGATTTCAAAGTAGCCCGGTCTAATTCAAAAATTTCACCTAATTGTGCGCGCCTAGCATATTTTTTCACAGTAGCAGGATCACTATAACTGACTCCATTGAGTTCGCCACCATAGAACTCAACGGTTACACCTACTTGTTCAACACTATACTTTGATTCTGCCCTTCGAAAAGGAACATCTGCCCTCACAATTCCGTCTCCATCTACCAAAACGACCGGGAATGTTTCAAAAAAAGTAGGCATACGACGTACAAAAAGTTCGCGCCCTTCTTTATCTCTAAAGACGGGGTGTCCTAACCATCCAACAGCTATTCCATCCCCGCTGTCCATTGAGCCTGCTCTGAATAATCCCCCTTTTGCCGGATTATTACCAATGTAATCATAAAAAGCTAATTTTTCGGGAATTTTAGACCAAGCTTCTGATAAACTTAGATTTTCGGCTAGTCCGGCACCAACTCTTCGATATATTTCTTGCTGGAAGTATCCCTGATCCCACTGATAACGAGTAGGACCAAATAACTCGATTGGGGTCGTTGCTGAACCATACCACATAGTTCCAGCAACAACAAAAGCTGCAAAAAAAACAGCAGCGATACTACTAGAAAGTACAGTTTCAATATTGCCCATACGTAATCCTTTGTATAGACGTTGAGGCGGACGGACACTAAGATGGAATAGGCCCGCTAATATGCCCAGTGTACCCGCTGCAATATGATGAGAGGCGATTCCTCCCGGAACAAAAGGATCAAAACCTTCCGCGCCCCACGCTGGACTTACAGATTGTACTTTTCCAGTTAGTCCATAAGGATCAGACACCCATATTCCAGGGCCATATAAGCCTGTTACATGAAATGCGCCAAAGCCAAAGCAAGCCACCCCTGAGAGAAATAAATGAATTCCAAAGATCTTGGGCAAATCCAAAGAGGGTTTTCCCGTACGTTCATCACAGAATATTTCTAGGTCCCAATATACCCAATGCCAGATGGCCGCCAAAAAGCACAAGCCAGAAAACACAATATGTGCCCCAGCCACGCCTTCATAACTCCAAATACCCGGATTCGTTATAGTTCCTCCTGAAATACTCCAACCACCCCACGAATTGGTTATTCCTAAACGAGTCATGAAGGGTATAACGAACATACCTTGTCTCCACATTGGATCAAGGACGGGGTCAGAGGGATCAAAAACCGCCAATTCGTATAGAGCCATCGAACCGGCCCAACCAGAAACTAGAGCCGTATGCATTATATGGACAGAAAGCAATCGGCCGGGATCATTCAATACTACAGTATGAACACGATACCAAGGCAAACCCATGGAAATACCCCTTTCTCAAAGAAAAATAGACACTATGTAACTTTATCGCATTGCACTATGTACCTAACCTTTTCAGCGGATTCTGTATGAGAAAAGGTTACTATTTATTCTATTCCGTTGAAAATAACGGCGGAATTCTGTTCGTAAGAACAAAGAGAAGCAGATCTATTCTATACCCGATAAGTACCAATACGCAATGGGACCAATGCTCCCATTGCGTGGGAACGAATGCATGTATACTTGTTTATTATTCGAACGATCGATCCCTTCATTAAAATTTTTATTTATTCATTATGTCTTCCTCTAAAAACCTTCCAATGTATGTATAAACTAGAATAAACAGAAAAAAAAAAATAATAATGAAGACAATAAACTCATTCTTACGTTTCCATATTAAAGTGAAGTATAGTACTAAATTTTTTTTCTTTAATTTAATGCCCATTGGTGTTCCAAAAGTACCTTTTCGGAGTCCTGGAGAGGAAGATGCAGTTTGGGTTGACGTATAGTGCGACTTGTTAGACATATTGGGTCATATGGGATTTACCCGTTTTCTCCACCGATCGAGATATCCTCTGTTTCGCCCAAGAAATATTGTATTGATTGAAGAATCAATTATTCAGAGCGTGAAGTGAAATTAGATCAATTTCTATTGAGGATCAATATTATCAATTATAAGAATTTATGGTTGACTTGGACTAAGAAAATCAAGTATCCAGGCTCCGTTCAGAAAATACCAAATTGGTAATAGTAATATATGTACAATTACCACTTGTAGCATAGACGATTCTTATACTTAATTATAGAGGCGATCTCAAACTGCCATGCCAACCAGTATGATGAATACATCGAATAGTTTGGGGGAGGCGTGAAAGGAATTGAAAAAAGTCGTAGCAAAAAGAAGTGGTACTGAGATCATTTGTCCTATATGTGCAAATATAATTCGGATAGATCTTTCCCCGGAGTAGAACATGAACCTAAAAGAATTGAAAGGACCCAGTCAGGAACAAGAAAATGACATCGTGATTTGAATCTCGACGAAACAATACATCAATGAGAGGTTAATTCAATAAGTTCACTAAATTCTTTTTTTTTTTAGGGAAGGGGGCCAAAACTCATGTTTTTTTGAAAAATAGAAGAAAAAATCCCTTTCATTAGAAAAACAGAAATCTGTTACAAAAAAAAGAGATAGGATTGGAATCGACACATTGATTCTTTTTTTCGCAATTTTTTTGAACCGTATGCATCCAAAGATGCACGTACGGTTTAAAAGGGATACAATTTTGTCCTAATCAACCGACTTTATCGAGAAAGATTACTTTTTTTAGGCCAAGAAGTTGATAGCGAAATCTCAAATCAACTTGTTGGTCTCATGGTATATCTCAGTATAGAAGATGATACTAAGGATCTTTATTTGTTTATAAACTCCCCCGGCGGATGGGTAATACCAGGAATAGCCATTTATGATACTATGCAATTTGTTTCGCCCGATGTACATACAATATGCATGGGATTAGCCGCTTCAATGGGATCTTTCATTCTGGTCGGAGGAGAAATTACCAAACGTCTAGCATTCCCTCACGCTTGGCGCCAATGAGTTTTTATTTGAAAAAAAGGAAGAAGACTATGCCTTCGCCGTATCAAATATGAATAATAGGTAATAATAGCATGGCACTTCGAGTTCGATATGAACAAACTATTATTGTTTTTCCTAACATGAGATTTTGTATCGAGATAGTAGTATGAAACAAAGGTTATTTCCGATTTGATCTTCTGTGTCGGGAGTACATTTCAGCGTCACAAACCATTTTTCTTCCACACCAGAAGTATCTTTCTGATATTTATCTTACGAAGAAAAGAATACGAAAATGAAAAAAAAAAGATCATTTTTCCTTATTTGATCGTATCAAAAAGAAACTTTGGGATTGCTAAATTACAGACGAGATAAATATAGAAAGCAACAGAACCATCATAGTATTTTTTTTGACTCCTACAATACGAAAAGAAGGGTGGTAAATGGATCATTCAACGATCTGAATCGGATGGATTCTTTTTTTTTGCTTCAATATAGAATAGAAGGGAAGAAAAAGGAAATTCCATTGCGGAGCCGTATGCAATGCACAAAAGATGCCTGTACGGATGTTCAATTCTCTTTTTTTTTCTTCTTTTTTTTTAGCCCTTACTTTAGCCCAATCATTCGAGATAGAAGAACCGTTCATGCATGATGTTATATCAATATTATCAGGGTTATGATTCACCAACCTGCTAGTTCTTTTTATGAGGCGCAAGCAGGGGAATTTATCCTGGAAGCGGAAGAACTACTCAAACTTCGCGAAACCCTCACAAAGGTTTATGTACAAAGAACGGGCAACCCTTTATGGGTTATATCCGAAGACATGGAAAGGGATGTTTTTATGTCAGCAACAGAAGCCCAAGCTCATGGCATTGTTGATCTTGTAGCGGTCGAAAATGAAACTACTGGGGATTTTGTGTAAATACGCGATTCCGTTTCAAACCATAATTCGAATTTTCCGTGATTTGATATTGAATAGAAATAATTCATAATCATCAATCATCAGGTTAAGATCGATCTAAA